GGCTTACTTAATAATACTTAAAAATAGAGTTAATAATCGAGATTCCTTGCCGATACTATAATAAAAAAGAAATCTATTCAATGAATAGCAGCATAAGATCCATTGAGTTCTCTTCGCACTCCTTTGTGAAAGAGTAGAATGAGAAAGCTAATGAATCTTAAACCCATTGATAAAAAGAAAAAAAGAGGATAAATACTATAGTTAGTGAATAAAAGAGGGTTTGGGGATAGAGGGACTTGAACCCTCACAACTTATAAAGTCGACGGATTTTCCTTTTACTAGAAATTTCATTGTTGTCAGTATTGACATGTAGAATGGGACTCTCTCTTTATCCTCGTCCGATTAATCCACTTTTTAAAAGATCTCGAAAACTATGAATTGAAGGATTTGATTACTCAATATTCGATTGGAATGGGTTCACAATAATTCTAAAAAAATTCAGAATTTTCTATTTCATAATCATTCCTAATTTCATTCTAAAAAAGAATAAAGAACCTATATTATGATATGGGTTCCGTGATTAATCGTTTGCTATGTCAGTATCTATACGTGTGTATTAGATGTATAAAGCCCTTACTTTCTCTAAATTTAGAGAGAGTTCCACTACCAACACAACGTAATCAACTCGATTCGTTAGAACAGCTTCCATTGAGTCTCTGCACCTATCCTTTTCCTTTGGATTCTAGTTCGAGAACCACTTGTTTTCTCAAAACACGGATTTGGCTCAGGATTGCCCTTTTTTAATTCCAGGGTTTCTCTGAATTTGGAAGTTACCACTTAGCAGGTTTCCATACCAAGGCTCAATACAATCAAGTCCGTAGCGTCTACCGATTTCGCCATATCCCCATTTTCCTTTTCTTTGATTGAGACCTGGATTCCTTGTGTAATTTCATCCATCTCTTAGTTTTTTTTGGAATCGTTGAATTAATTACTCGACGTAGTCTAGCAGTTCGTCTCTAGTTGACAGACCCTGCTTATTGCAATTCAGAATTGAATTGATTCTATCGTTGATGTATTTGCAATTCAATCCGAATCAATATATCCCAAAGTTTTTCTCTCCCCCACCCCCCCCCCGCCTTTCTTTTTTAGAGTATTCAAAATCATACTATAACGCTTGATATTCATTCTTTTTTTTTTCTAATCAGAATTAGCAATTTCATTTGCTATGATTCTATGTTCTCCTTAGTGAAATATTAATCATTAAATTATTAAGAAATAACAAAAAAAACAAAATATCTCAAAAAATGTCTATAATGATCGAATGAAAATGCCAAGAAATTCGCATTTTCTCTTTATTATATCTTTCATCATATATATTATTCTTTTCTATGTATTAGATTACTCATCCGAGCCATATCAAATTGAAAATATCTGAAATCAAATTCAATATAGAAATTGGAATAGATTCTATTCCATTAGAAAAATCAATTTGCGAATTAGAGAAATAAAAAGAAAGTTCAAAAATTTCTATAATCCTATTTAAGGATATCCTCCAGTTAAGCATATCAAGTTAACTTTATCTTTATGAAGTTCTAGTATTTTTTTCTAAGTAGAACTTCCAATTTCGAACTAGTTAATAGCTAAGATTAATAATTAAGATCTGACATTTTACGGATTTCCTATACTATACATATTTCTATTTGTTACACTATTTCTGTTATGTAAGCCCACTTAGCTCAGAGGTTAGAGCATCGCATTTGTAATGCGAGGGTCATCGGTTCAAATCCGATAGTCGGCTTTTTTCTATATCGATGTTCCATGAACAAGAATCTCTCTTTTTCTCTTTTTCTCCGAATTAAATGGAGAATCCAGGATCTATTATGTGGTTCTACCTTACAATTTTGCTAGATACAAAACAATAAAATAAATAATATATATACAAAAAATCCAGATGTTGATGAAATTCCATTTTTTGTGGTACTTTAGTAGATTTTACTCTGTTTATCCTTTAGTTTAATTCAGTTTTAATTTTGATGTATTCTGTAATGTAAATACAATGAAATTAATTGTGTAAAATGAAATTTCAATAAAATAAACTAAGGAGTCTTCATGTCCCGTTATCGAGGACCTCGTTTAAAAAAAATACGCCGTCTGGGAGCTTTACCAGGACTCACTAGAAAAACACCTAAATCCGGAAGTAATCTGAAAAAGAAATTCCATTCTGGGAAAAAAGAGCAATATCGTATTCGTCTTCAAGAAAAACAGAAATTGCGTTTTCATTATGGTCTGACAGAACGACAATTACTTAGATATGTACATATCGCTGGAAAAGCAAAAAGGTCAACAGGTCAGGTTTTACTACAATTACTTGAAATGCGTTTGGATAATATCCTTTTTCGATTGGGTATGGCTTCAACCATTCCTGGGGCCCGGCAATTAGTTAACCATAGACATATTTTAGTTAATGGTCGTATAGTCGATATACCAAGTTTTCGTTGCAAACCCCGAGATATTATTACTACGAAGGATAACCAAAGATCAAAACGTCTGATTCAAAATTCTATTGCTTCATCCGACCCGGGGAAATTGCCAAAGCATTTGACGATTGACACATTGCAATATAAAGGACTAGTTAAAAAAATCCTAGATAGGAAGTGGGTCGGTCTCAAAATAAATGAGTTGTTAGTTGTAGAATATTACTCTCGTCAGACTTGAACTTAACGAAAAAAGGAAAAGTTCATAGAATTTTCTTCCCCTTCCCCTTTCCCCGAACTAAATCGACCTAAGGCCCTTAATTCGTATTTTCCCATTCAACTAGCATAAATGGATTAACCCTAGGATCCTTTTTTCTTTTTTGTTCTTTCCTCTATGTGTATTTTACATACCACAGTAATTTACTATAAAAAATTTCTATTAAATAAAGGTATTATTGCTGGAATAAATTGTTATTTGATTTGATACATTGTGATCGTTAACGTTGATCAATTAAGAGAAACGGAAAGAGAGGGATTCGAACCCTCGGTAAACAAAAGTCTACATAGCAGTTCCAATGCTACGCCTTGAACCGCTCGGCCATCTCTCCTACATAATCTTATTATGGAAAATAAACTAAGTGAATAGCGAGTTTTCCTATTCCTGCAGTACAGGTACAACCACAACGGCTCGGGGGTTCCATGGTTCTATTGGAAAAATTCCTTTTCATCTAAGTGGAAGGATCCAGGATTTTTTTTACTAGGAATTCCGCTCCCTCGAAAAGTTTTAGTTTGGGTTTTCCCCAAACCAAAGAAAAAGAGAATGGAAGAATTCTTCTTATTCCATAATAAAATAGAGGAACCCTAGAATTCTGTTTGCATAAGGTACGCTACGCCATACAATCGAAATCTAAAAAAGGGTATGAGACAATTAATGACTTTGAAAACGCGAAATAGCTGATGAGAGAAGTTATTGTTGAGAAATAGAAAAGTGGAATGAAATCCAATCTTAGTCAAATATTTCATATCTCTTCTTGTCCAAACAGAAGGAAAAGGAGACAATTTGAGCTGAGCGGAAAATCCATACCTCTCTTATCCATTTAGAGCATATGGATCGATCGATTTATAAGAATCGAATGTGTTTGTTTTTATGTTATTTTGTGAAGAAATGAAAACAATTCTATATAGAATGGGTTGGGAATTATGCCTAGATCCCGTATAAATGGAAATTTCATTGATAAGACCTCTTCAATTGTAGCCAATATTTTATTGCGAATAATTCCGACAACCTCAGGGGAAAAAAGGGCATTTACTTATTATAGAGATGGTGCGATTTGACTCTTTTTTTTTTTTTTTTTTTTTTTAGCCCTACCTACACCTCAGTCTTACGAGAAAGAGAGGGGGTTCGCATAGAGAGAACAAAATTAGTAAAGGAAACCCACGCTTGGGGAAGGTGAGGTGAACTAACAATTCCTTCTGTCGTGTATCCTCGATTGATGCGGCCTCAGATGCTTCAATTGTAGATTTGAGTATTGAGCGAAAGGTTACACCTACAGGATAGGTTCTGTATTACAGGCCAATCCTACTCTACTAGTACCATACCAATAGGCAGCATAGGGGAGAAAAGCACTACACCTAGAAATAGGAATCAACAAGAGAAAAACTTTGTTAGAAATTAGCCCTTTCCTGATCGGTATCAGGGCTGGGAAGAATGGTTGGGATAACAAACAACCATCAGGTTTGTACTTTGGATACCCCTATAACCATCAAAGATCGTTGAAGTGGCTAATTCCTCTAAATAGGAGGCGTTGAGAACAAAGAAATTCTTGGAGCTATCGTTTTCCTCTAGCATTAATAGAATTCATTGGTGTTAAGAAAAACCTCTTGCGGGAAGGTTGGCTAGAGATTTCTTGGAAAAATACCAGCCCCTTTCGGTTCATAATAAGATGGGACTAATTCTATTTTTATTCTATAGATTATTTCGCTTAGTACTATGTACAGAAGGGAGGAGCCGTATGAGATGAAAACCTCATGTACGGTTTTGGAACGGAGATTTTTTGAATAGAATGAACGACCGTAACGGATGTTGGCTCAATCCGAAGGAAATTATGCGGAAGCTTTGCAGAATTATTATGAAGCTACGCGACTAGAAATTGATCCCTATGATCGAAGTTATATACTCTATAATATAGGCCTTATACACACAAGCAATGGAGAGCATACAAAGGCTTTGGAATATTATTTCCGGGCACTAGAACGAAACCCCTTCTTACCGCAAGCTTTTAATAATATGGCCGTGATCTGTCATTACGTGCGACTATCTCCACTATAGAAAGAAGAAAAAAAAAAGAAAGGATCAAATTTTCTAGTAAATACTAGAAAAAGGGCTTTCTACATAGGGATCGTCAAAACAACGATTTTGCCCTATCAGCTGTAGGAAGGAAGGACACTTCACGAGAATCAAAATAGGAAGAAAGTATGGCCTATACTACTACTCTATGGATAAAGTTCCCAAATTGATAGAGAAAGCACCGTAAAGATCCATTAGTGAGCGACTGGGTCGATACAACTAAAAAAAACTGCTTACTT